TTTTTATATTTCTATAAAATTTATAAACTATGGTTTATAAATATATATATATATATATTAAATATTTAATTTATTATAAAAAATAAAATTTATTAAATATTTAATTATATTATATATATATATTAATATATAAAATAAATTGAATTTTATAAATAATATTTAATATTAATTAATTAATTTTTACATTTAATATAAAAAAATTTTCTATTTATTAATAATTATTTAACTTAATATTAGTGAAGGAATAAAGAAAGAATATATAAAATTTAATAACTTATATTAAATATTTTATTATAAAAAAAAAAAAAAATCTATATGAAAAATTTTTATATATAAATAAATTTTTATAGTTTGAATATTTTAATTTAAATTTATTTTACATATAAATTATTGTATGAATTTTTAATTATTTTAATAATTTTTAAAAATTTAATTTAATAGTAATTAATATTAAAAATTTAAGAAATTAAGATTTAGTAATATTTATAAATTATTAACAAATTTTGTGCCAGCAGTTGCGGTTAAACAAATAATAATTTAAATTTTATCAGTATTAAATAATAAATATAATTTTTGAAAATAAATAATTAATTATTGAGTGAAATTTTAATTAATTCAAATTTTAATTAAAATATATGATTTAGAAAATTTTATAAAAAACTAGGATTAGATACCCTATTATTAAAAATTAACAATAAAATACTAAAATATTATATAATTATTTATAAAAACTTAAATAATTTGGCGGTATTTTAGTTCATTTAGAGGAATCTGTTTAATAATTGATAATCCACGAATAAATTTACTTAATTTATTAATTTTGTATATCGTTGTTAAAAAAATATTTTTTTATGAAAATAATATTTTAAAATTTTAAATAAAGTTAATTCAGATCAAGATGCAGATTATAATTAAGAATATAATGGATTACAATAAGAGAAAAATTAAATGAATTATATTTTGAAAAAAAAATATTTGAAAGTGGATTTAAATGTAATTTTATTTAATTTAGTAAAATGATTAAAAATTAAAATATGTACATATTGCCCGTCGCTTTCATAAAAAAATTGAAATAAGTCGTAACAAAGTAGGGATACTGGAAAGTGTTCCTAGAAAGAACAAATTAGAGCTTGATAAAGTATTTCATTTACATTGAAAAGATATTAAATTTAATTAATTTGAGAGGGGAAAATTAATAATAAAAAAAAATAATAGAAAGAATTTTAGATAAAATGCTTAGGGGGGTTTAAGTATTTTTGAAGAAATAATTGAAAAATTTATAGTGGAATAGTATTGAGAAAGAATTTTGAAATAAAAGAAAATAAATTTATTAAAAAGTATATTTTATTTATAGTATCTTGTGTATCAGAGTTTATTAATAAAAATTTTAAAATTAAAATTTCTCGAATTTTAAAGGGCTAATTAATTAGGAAAGTTAATGTTGAATAATTATTTTAAATAATTAATTAGAAATGAAATGTTAATCGTTTTAAAATATATCTAGTTTTTTTAAAAATAAATTTAATTTAGAATATTAAAAAATAATTTTTTATTTTTTTAACAAATTAAGGTTAATATTTAATATTTTAAGGGATAAGCTTTAAAATAAATTTTTATAATTAAATAATAAGAATAATTAAAATTTTAAAATTTAAATTGTTAATAAATTATAATTTTTTATAAATAATTTAATATATAAGAAAAATTTAAAAATTAATTTAATTTTTTATAAAAAAATAATTTATAATAAAAATAAATTAGTTAAAATGATAAAATTAGTATATTTTTATATGAAATTAAAATTATAATTAAAAATAAAATTATAATAAGGAATTCGGCAAAATTTATATTCACTTGTTTATCAAAAACATGTCTTTTTGAAAATAATTTAAAGTCTAGTCTGCCCACTGAAGAATTTTAAAGGGCTGCAGTATTTTGACTGTACAAAGGTAGCATAATCATTTGTCTCTTAATTGGTGACTTGTATGAAAGATTGGATGAAATATAAACTGTCTCATTATAATTAGTAAAATTTAATTTTTTAGTAAAAAAGCTGAAATAATTTTAAAAGACGAGAAGACCCTATAGAGTTTAATATTTATTTTTATATTAATGAAATATAAAATTTTAAATTAAAATAATAATAATTATTTTGTTGGGGTGACAAAAAAATAAATTAAACTTTTTTTATAAATTTACATAAATAAGTGAATAAATGATCCATTTTTAATGATTAAAAGAAAAAATTACCTTAGGGATAACAGCGTAATTTTTTTTTTTAGGCCATATAAGAAAAAGAGTTTGCGACCTCGATGTTGGATTAAGATAAAATTTAAATGTAAAAGTTTAAAATTTTGATCTGTTCGATCATTAAAATCTTACATGATCTGAGTTCAGACCGGTGTAAGCCAGGTTGGTTTCTATCTTTAGATAAATAAAATATTTTAGTACGAAAGGATCAAATATTTAAAATAATTTTATAGTGATGAATATTAATAAATATTTTTAACTATTTTGGCAGAAAAAATGTAATGATTTTAGAAGTCATAAATATATATGGTTAAGTATATATATAGTAAATGATAATGAATGATATTATACTTTTTATTATAAGTATATTAATTATAATTATTGGAGTTTTGGTAGGAGTAGCTTTTTTAACTTTATTAGAGCGGAAAGTTTTGGGTTATATTCAGATTCGAAAAGGACCTAATAAAGTTGGATTAGTAGGGATTTTACAACCTTTTGCTGATGCTATTAAGTTATTTACTAAAGAACAAATTTTTCCAAATTATTCAAATTATATTTCTTATTATTTTTCTCCTGTTGTTAGATTTGTAATTTCTTTGATAATTTGGATATTAATTCCTTATTATTTTAATATGATTAGATTTAATTTAGGATTTTTATTTTTTTTATGTTGCATAAGAATAGGGGTTTATACTGTTATAATTGCTGGTTGGTCTTCTAATTCTAATTACGCTTTATTAGGGGGATTGCGATCTGTTGCACAAACTATTTCTTATGAAGTTAGATTATCTTTAATTATATTATCAAGAATTATAATAATTATAGATTTTAATTTAATAAAATTTTTTGATTATCAAGAAATAATTTGGTTTGGGGGATTTATGATTCCTTTAGGATTAAGATGATTGTCTTCTAGATTAGCTGAAACTAATCGTACTCCATTTGATTTTGCTGAAGGTGAAAGAGAGTTGGTGAGAGGGTTTAATTTAGAATATAGAAGAGGGGGATTTGCTTTAATTTTTTTAGCTGAATATTCTAGAATTTTATTCATGAGAATATTATTTATTTTAATTTATATGGGGGGGTATAGATTAAGATTAATATTTTATTTTAAATTAGTAATTATTTCTTTTATTTTTATTTGAGTTCGTGGGACATTGCCACGATATCGTTATGATAAGTTAATATATTTATCATGAAAAAGATATTTACCTTTATCTTTAAATTTTTTATTATTTTTTATTGGGTTAAAAATTTTTTTATTATAAATAATTTTTTTAGTATAAATTAATAGAATAAAAATATTCTTTCTTAAGTTTTCAAGACAAATGCTTTAACAAGCTCATTAATTAATTAATTAAAAATTAAATTATCTCAATATTTTCTAATTAAAGGGTTAATTAAGTAGTAAGAAAAATAAATAATTGATAAGATTTGTCCTGTAAGGATATAAGGTTCTTCTACAGGTCGAGCACCAATTCAAGTTAAAAGACAAATAGTTATTATTATAATTCAAAATAAAATTTGATTAAGGGGATAAAATTGAATACCTTGAATTTTTTTATTAAAAGTAAAAGGTAGAATAGTTAAAATAAAAATTGATAAAATTAATGCAATTACACCACCTAATTTATTAGGGATAGATCGAAGAATGGCATAAGCAAATAAAAAATATCATTCAGGTTGAATATGAATTGGGGTGACTAATGGATTTGCTGGAATAAAATTATCAGGGTCTCTTAATAAATAAGGATTAGATAAAGTTATTATTGATAAGATAAAAGTTAAGATAATAAATCCAATTAAATCTTTAAAAGTAAAATAAGGATGAAAAGGAATTTTATCATAATTTCTATTTAAACCTAAAGGATTATTAGATCCTGTTTGATGAAGAAATAAAAGATGAATTATTGTTAATGTTAAAATAAGAAATGGGAATAAGAAATGAAGAGAATAGAATCGAGTTAAAGTAGCATTATCAATAGTAAATCTTCCTCAAATTCAATTAACTAATGTTGATCCTAAATATGGGATAGCTGATAAAAGATTAGTAATAACAGTAGCTCCTCAAAAAGATATTTGACCTCAAGGAAGAACATAGCCTATAAAAGCTGTAGCTATTAAAAAGAATAAAATAATAATACCAATTATTCATGTGTAAAGAAAATTAAAAGATTCATAATAAATTCCTCGTCCGATATGTAAATAGATGCAAATAAAGAAAAAAGATGCTCCGTTAGCGTGAAGAGTGCGAATTAATCATCCATAGTTAACATTTCGACAAATATAATTAATTCTAAAAAAAGCTAATTCAATATTAGCAGTGTAATATATTGATAAGAACAATCCAGTAATAATTTGGATAATTAAACAAAGGGCTAGTAAAGAACCAAAATTTCATCATGAGGAAATATTTGAGGGTGAAGGTAAATCAATTAAAGAATTATTAATAATTTTAATTAATGGATGAGATTTACGAATTAAAAGAAAATTATTTTTCATTAGTAATTGAATGATCGAAGAGGACCATAAAAAATATTAGTAATTTTTACTACTGCAATTAAAACGATAAATAAATAAATAATTATTATAATTATTAATAAAAAATTTAAATTGTTATATAGTTTAGAAATATTAATTTTATTTTCATTATTGAAAAAGATAAAACAATTAAAAAAATTATTTATTTCATTATTAAAAAAAAAATTTAATCAGTTTAAATTTGATTTTAATAAAAATCTGAAAATTAAAATTATTATAAAGGATAAAATAATTAAATTTTTAAATATAATATTATAATTAAATATTTCATTAGAGGCAATTCTTGAGACGTAAATAAATAAAACTAATAATCCTCCTATGAATACTAAAAATAAAATATATGAGAATCAGTAAGTATAATTAATTATTCCTAAAATTAGGCATGTTAATAAAGTTTGAGTTAGGATTGATAGTCCTATGGAAATAGGATGATTTAGGAAATATATAATAAAAGATATTAAAATTATAAAGAAAGAAATGAATAATTTGATTATACAAAGAATATTTTATATAAAATAATAATTTTGGAGATTATAGATAAAGAATTTCTTTTTCTTTGAAGTTTTTAAAATGAAAAATTTATTTTTGATTTACAAGACCAATGTTTTAAATTAAACTATAAAAACTAATGATAATTTTAAATTTAGTATTAGTGGTAATAGTAATATTTATATCAGGAAATTTAATTTTTGTTTCGAAACATAAACATTTATTAATTGTTTTATTAAGATTAGAATTTATTGTTTTAAGAATTTTTTTATTATTAATAATAATATTAAATTTTAGAGAATATGATATATATATATTAATAGTTTTTTTATTATTTTCTGTTTGTGAAGGAGCTTTAGGATTATCTATTTTAGTTTCAATAATTCGGACTCATGGAAATGATTATTTTCAAAGATTTAATTTATTATAATGATAAAATTTTTATTTATATTACTATTTATAATTCCTTTATGTTTTTTAAAAAATATATATTGAATGGTTCAAATAATATTAATGATAATAATGTTTATATTTATAAATTTATCTATTAATGTTAATATATTTAGAAATTTAGGTTATGCTATAAGATGTGATTTAATTTCCTATGGATTAATTTTATTAAGAATTTGAATTTGTATATTAATAATTATAGCAAGAAGAAGATTAAACAAAAATAATTTTTATAAAAATTATTTTTTAATGAATGTTTTGTTATTATTATTAATATTATATTTAGTTTTTAGAGTCATAAATTTGTTTATGTTTTATTTTTTTTTTGAGGGGAGATTAATTCCAACTTTAATATTGATTATTGGTTGAGGATATCAGCCGGAGCGAGTTCAAGCAGGAATATATTTATTAATATATACATTATTTGTTTCTTTACCTATATTAATAGGAATTTTTTTTATTTTTAAAGATTTAAATTATATAATTATTTATTTTTATAAATTTTTTGAGTTTGATTATTTTTTATTATATTTAAGTATAATTTTAGCTTTTTTAGTAAAAATACCTATATATTTTGTTCATTTATGACTTCCTAAAGCACATGTAGAAGCACCAGTATCGGGTTCAATAATTTTAGCTGGAATTATATTAAAATTGGGAGGATATGGACTTTTACGAGTTATAATTCTTTTTCAAAAATTAGGGATAAAATTTAATTTTATTTGAGTTATTATTAGATTATTAGGGGGATTTTATATTAGAATAAATTGTTTTTGTCAAACTGATATAAAATCATTAATTGCTTATTCTTCAGTGGCTCATATAAGTTTAGTGATTTGTGGTATTATAACTATAAATTATTGGGGGATAATAGGTTCTTATATTATAATAATTGGTCATGGGTTATGTTCTTCAGGAATATTTTGTTTAGCTAATATTAATTATGAGCGAATTCACAGACGAAGATTATTTGTAAATAAAGGTATAATAAATTTTATACCTTCGTTAAGATTGTGATGATTTTTATTAATATCTTCTAATATAGCAGCCCCTCCTTCAATAAATTTATTGGGAGAGATTAGATTAATTAATAGATTGGTGAGATGATCTTGTTTAACTATAATTTTTTTAATATTAATTTCTTTTTTTAGAGCTGGATATAGATTATATTTATATTCTTATACTCAACATGGAAAATATAATATAAGAATTTACAGATTTTATACTGGGGTATCTCGAGAATATTTAATATTGATATTACATTGAATTCCTTTAAATATATTAGTTTTAAAAATTGAATATTTTTTTGTTTGATTTTATTTAAATAATTTAATAAAAATATTGATTTGTGGAATCAAAAATATGAATTTTCATTTTAAATCATTAAAAAAACATATTCAATTTGTTTTGTAAGTTTTTTTTTTTTATTTTTTTTTAGAATAATTATATATTTATATGTTATATATTTTATTATAAATAAAAAAGTTATGTTTTTGGAATGAGAAATTATTTCATTTAATTCAATAAGAGTTGTTATGTCTATTTTATTAGATTGAATATCTTTATTATTTTTAATATTTGTATGTTTAATTTCTTCTGCGGTAATTTTTTATAGAAAAAGTTATATATATTCTGAATTAAATTTAAATCGTTTTATTATATTAGTTTTATTATTTGTATTTTCTATAATTTTATTGATTATTAGACCAAATATAATTAGAATTTTTTTAGGATGAGATGGGTTAGGTTTAGTTTCATATTGTTTAGTAATTTATTATCAAAATGTTAAGTCTTATAATGCTGGGATGTTAACTGCTTTATCTAATCGGGTTGGGGATGTAATAATTTTAATAGTTATTGCTTGAATAATAAATTATGGGAGATGAAATTATATTTTTTATTTAGATTTAATAAATAATGATTTTTCAATAAAAATTATTAGAATTTTATTAATTATTGCTGCTATAACTAAAAGAGCTCAAATTCCTTTTAGATCTTGATTGCCTGCTGCTATAGCAGCTCCTACTCCAGTTTCTGCTTTAGTTCATTCTTCAACATTAGTAACAGCAGGAGTATATTTATTAATTCGATTTAATATGTTGTTAATTGATATAATATTTTTAAAGATTTTATTAGTATTATCAAGATTAACGATATTTATAGCAGGAATTTCAGCTAATTATGAATTTGATTTGAAAAAAATTATTGCTTTATCTACTTTAAGACAGTTGGGTTTAATAATAAGAATTTTAAGAATGGGATTATCTGATTTGGCATTTTTTCATTTATTAACTCATGCTATATTTAAGGCTTTATTATTTATATGTGCTGGGGTTATTATTCATATAATAAGAGATATACAAGATATTCGTTATATAGGGGGTTTAGCTAATTATATTCCCCTAACTATTTTATGTTTAAATATTTCAAATTTAGCATTATGTGGTATACCTTTTTTAGCAGGATTTTATTCTAAAGATTTAATTTTGGATGTAATTAGAATAAGAAATTTAAATATTATAATTTTTTTTTTATACTATATTTCTACAGGATTAACTGTTTTTTATAGTATTCGTTTATTATTTTATTTAATAGTTAATGATTTTAATTTAATAGTTGTTTATAATTTATATGATGAGGATTATGTAATATTAAAAAGAATATTTATATTATTATTTATGAGATTAGTAGTGGGGAGATCTTTGAGATGATTAATTTTTAGTTATCCTTATATAATTTTTTTACCTTTGAATATAAAAATAATAGTAATTTATGTAAGATTATTAGGATTTTTTATAGGTTATATATTAAGAAATATAAAAATTTATTCTTTAAATAAATTTTTATTAACTTATAATTTAAGAAATTTTTTAAGAATTATATGATTTATGCCAAATTTATCAACTTATGGTTTAAATTATTATTTTTTAAAATTTGGTCAAAATATTTTTAAAAATATTGATATAGGATGAAGAGAGGTTTATAGAGGTTATAGAATATACAATATTATAAAAAAGTATTCTATTTTTTATAATATTTTACAAATAAATAATTTTAAAGTTTATTTATTTAGATTTATTTTATGAATATTAATGATATATATAATTTTATTTTAAAAAAATTTAAATAGCTTATAATTAGAGCATAATATTGAAGATATTAAGGAAATTAAAAAAATTTTTAAATATATTTATAAAAAAGATATTTTATTTTTACAATGAAAATGTAATGTTTTAATAAACTATATAAATATAAGAAATATTAATGATTATTAATCACTGAATATTAAGTTAGCAGCTTAATTTAATATATTTCTAATTGGATTTTTAAATCATTAATATCATTAACAGTGATATACCTCTATTTTGGTTTCAATTAATAAATAAGGAGTAATTAACTCTAACTTTTAAGTCGAAATTAAATGCAATATTTGCTTCTTATTTAAGATAAATTAAAAATAATATTTTTTGAATGCAAATCAAATGTTTTTAATAAACTATAATCCTAATTTGTTCAATTTAATATATTTTGATTTCATTCATGATAAAGACCAATTAATAAAATAAGAATAAAAAAGAATCTAATTTTTATTATTGTGAAAAAATTTACTATATAAAAAGAATAAATTAAAGGAAAAATTAATGCAATTTCAATATCAAAAATTAAAAAAATTACTGAAATTAAAAAGAAATGGAGAGAAAAAGGAATTCGAGCTGATGATTTGGGATCAAACCCACATTCAAAGGGGGAATTTTTTTCTCGGTCTATAAAAGATTTTTTTGATAAAATTAAGGAAATAAATATTATAATATTGGATATAATAATAATGATTAGAGATATAGAAAGTAATAGAATAATTATTTATATTAAATGTTTAAACTTTTTGATTGGAAATCAAATATACTAAATATATTATATAAATAAGTTAATTTCCTCATCAATAAATAGAGATATAGAGGAATAATCATACTACATCAACAAAATGTCAGTATCATGCTGCTGCTTCAAATCCGAAATGATGATTTGAAGAAAAATGAAAATTTAAATGACGTAATAAGCAAATAGAAAGAAAAATAGTTCCAATAATTACATGAAGACCATGGAATCCTGTGGCTATAAAAAAAATTGAACCATAAATTCTATCAGCAATAGAAAAAGGAGCTTCATAATATTCATAAGCTTGAAGAATAGAAAAATAAATACCTAATATAATAGTTAAAAGTAAACTTTGAGTTATTTGGGAGAAATTATTTTCTATAATAGCATGATGTGCTCAAGTAATTGAAATACCAGAAGAAATTAAAATAATAGTATTTAGTAAGGGAATTTGGAAAGGATTAAAAGGGGTAATTCTTGAGGGAGGTCATATAGCTCCGATTTCAATATTAGGAGAAAGACTACTATGGAAAAAAGCTCAAAAAAATGAAATAAAGAAAAATACTTCAGAAATAATAAAAAGAATTATACCTCATCGGAGACCTTTAGAAACTATTAGAGTATGTTTACCTTGATAAGTTCTTTCACGGCAAATGTCTCGTCATCATTGATATATAGTTATAAAAATAATGATATAACCTAAAATTATTAAATTTATATTATAATTATGGAATCATTTAATTATTCCGGTTATTAAAGTTATAATTCCAATAGAGCCTGAAAGAGGTCAAGGTCTATAATCTACTAAATGAAAGGGATGATTATATTTATTACTTATAGTCATTAGTTTACTTCTCTAGAATATAAAGTTCTTAAAATAGAAAATACATAAGATTGAATAATTGAAACTGCAAATTCTAAGGTTAAAAGTAAAATTTGAATGATAATTAAAATAAATAATAGATAAGTAGGTAAAATTATATAAGTATTACTTAATAAAGTTAAAAGGAGATGACCTGCAATCATATTAGCTGTTAAACGAACTGCTAAAGTTCCAGGACGAATAATATTTCTAATAGATTCAATTAAAACTATAAAAGGTATTAGAATTGTAGGGGTTCTTTGAGGGATTAAATGGATGAATATGTGTTGAGAATTATTAATTCATCCATAAATTATAAATCTTAATCATAATGTAAGGGAAATAGATAAAGAGATTGTTAAATGACTAGTACAAGTGAAAATATAAGGAAAAAGACCTAAAAAATTATTGAAAAAGATAAATAAAAATAAAGAAATAAAAATTATGGTAGAACCATTAAATCTTCTATTTCCTAAAAGAATTTTAAATTCATTATGAAGTTTATTTAAAATAAAATTTCATAAAATAAATTGACGATTGGGGATAAGTCAGAAAGAAAAAGGAATAAATATGAATCCAATAAAGACTCTGATTCAATTTAATTGTAGAGAAAAAATATTAGTTGAAGGGTCAAAAATTGAAAATAAATTAGTTATCATTTTCAATAAAAAATTTTTTTAGGAATTTTTTTTTTATAAATTATAAATAAAGAATTTTTATTACATGAATTAAAGATATAGTAGTTTATTATATTAAATAAAATAAAAATTAAAATAAAAAAGAAAAAGAAAAAAATTCAATTAATGGGTATTATTTGGGGTATAAAAGAATATTACTTAGAGGTAATAATATAAATTTGACATATTTATGTTATAATTTAACTAATTCTTTCATTAGAAGTAAGTGCTAATTTACTATGAAATGGTTTAAGAGACCAATACTTGCTTTCAGACATCTAATGAAGAGTAACTATTAATTCAATTAATAAAATTTTTTATATTAACTCTTTCAATTATAATAGGTATAAAACTATGATTAGCTCCACAAATTTCAGAACATTGCCCAAAAAAAATTCCTGGACGGTTAATAAATAAACTTCTCTGATTTAGACGTCCAGGGTTAGCATCAATTTTAATTCCTAAAGAGGGAATAGATCATGAATGAATTACATCAGAAGCTGTAATTAGAATTCGAATTTGATTATTTATAGGTAAAATAATACGATTATCTACATCAAGAAGGCGAAAATTATTTAAATTTTTTTTTTCATAATTAATTAAATAAGAATCAAATTCTACGTTATTAAAATCAGAATATTCATAACTTCAGTATCATTGATGACCAATAGATTTTAATGTAATAATAGGGTTATTAATTTCATCTAAGAGATAAAGAAGGCGAAGAGAAGGGAGAGCAATAAAAATTAAAGTAATAGCAGGGATAATAGTTCAAATTAATTCAATTATTTGACCTTCTAAAAGAAATCGATTAATATATTTATTTAAAAATAAATTGATTATGAGATAGCCTACTAAAATAGTAATTATAAGTAAAATTATTAAAGTATGATCATGAAAAAAAATAATTTGTTCTATTAAAGGTGAAGCTCTATTTTGTAAATTAAGGTTAGATCAAGTTGCCATTTCTAAAAAAAGGATAATCCTTTATAAATGGGGTTTAAATCCATTACATGTAGTCTGTCATATTAGAAGTTTCTTAAAATAGGAAGTTCATTATAGGAATGTTCTGAGGGGGGTAAATTTTGAAGTCATTCAATAGAAGAGGATAAATTAAGAGGGAATAAAATAATACGTTGACTTATAAAAGATTCTCAAATAATTATTATTATTATTATTATTATTGATAGTAAAGAAATATAAGAACCAAGAGAAGAAATGATATTTCATGAAATAAAATTATCAGGATAATCAGAATATCGACGAGGTATACCAGCTAATCCTAAAAAATGTTGAGGAAAAAAGGTTATGTTGACTCCAATGAATATAGTAATAAATTGAATTTTTAGGAAGAATGGATTTAAAGATAGTCCTGAGAATAAAGGGTATCAATGAATAAATCCCCCTATAATTGCAAATACAGCACCTATAGATAAAACATAATGAAAATGAGCAACAACATAATAAGTATCATGAAGAGTAATATCAATAGAAGAATTCGCTAAAATAACTCCTGTTAATCCTCCTACAGTAAAAAGAAAAACGAATCCTAAACTTCATAAAGTTGATGGATTATAATTAATTTGGGTACCATGAAAAGTGGCTAATCAACTAAAAATTTTAATTCCTGTTGGAACTGCAATAATTATTGTAGCTGAAGTAAAATAAGCTCGAGTATCAATATCTATACCAACAGTAAATATATGATGAGCTCATACAATAAATCCTAATAAACCAATAGCTATTATAGCATAAATTATTCCTAAACAACCAAAAGTTTCTTTTTTTCCTCTTTCTTGAGAAATAATATGAGAAATTATTCCAAATCCTGGTAGAATTAAAATGTAAACTTCAGGGTGGCCAAAGAATCAAAATAAATGTTGATATAAAATTGGATCACCTCCTCCTGCTGGATCAAAAAATGATGTATTAATATTACGATCAGTAAGAAGTATAGTAATAGCACCTGCTAATACAGGTAAAGAAAGTAAAAGAAGAAGAGCTGTAATTCCTACAGCTCAAACAAATAAGGGTATTTGATCAAATGATATATTATTAATACGTATATTAATAATTGTGGTAATAAAATTAATAGCTCCTATAATAGATGAAATTCCTGCTAAGTGGAGAGAAAAAATAGCTAAATCTACTGAGCTACCTCTATGAGCAATATTAGAAGAGAGTGGGGGGTACACTGTTCATCCTGTTCCTGCTCCGTTTTCGACAATTCTTCTTGAAATTAAAAGGGTCAAGGAAGGGGGTAAAAGTCAAAAACTTATATTATTTATTCGAGGGAAAGCTATATCAGGAGCTCCTAGTATTAAAGGGACAAGTCAATTACCAAATCCTCCGATTATAATAGGTATAACTATAAAAAAAATTATAATAAAAGCATGAGCTGTAACGATAGTATTATAAATTTGATCATCTCCAATTAAAGAACCAGGATTTCCTAATTCAGTCCGAATTAAAAGTCTTAAAGAGGTTCCTAGTATTCCTGCTCAGATTCCAAAAATAAAATATAATGTTCCAATATCCTTATGATTAGTTGAGTAGAGTCATTTTCGCTAGTAAAATGGCTGAAGATAAGCGATAAATTGTAAATTTATTTATGAGAAAGATCTCTTTTATTAAGTCTTATATTCAATAGTGATTTAAAATTGCAAATTTTAAGGAGTAAATTATTTACTAAGGCTTAAAGAATGACTTTTTTTATAATTTTGAAGATTATTAGTTTATATAACTTAAAACCTTAAAAAAAAAAAAAAGTGTTGAAAATAATTCCTAAAATAGAAATTAAATTTATAATATTAATTATAGACAATTGTTTATTTTTAAGAAAAAATTTAAATCATTTTATTTTAAGATAATTAAATATGATTGAAGAATAAATAATTCGAATATAAATAAATATTATGATTAATCTTATAAAGATAAAAATTAAACAAATTAAGAGAAAATTATTATTAATTAGAAAATTAATAATAATTCATTTAGGAAAAAATCCTAAAAAGGGGGGGAGACCTCTTAAAGAAAGAAAATTTAAAAATAAGGAAAATTTAATTGAATAATTTATATTAAAAATAAATAATTGATTTATAAAAGAAACATTAAATATGTTAAATATGAGACATACAATTCCGATGAGGAAAGAATAAAAAAAAAAATAAAAAAATCATAATATATTTCTAATTATTAAAGATAATAATATTCATCCTAAGTTATTAATAGAAGAAAAAGTTATAATTTTACGTAAAGAAGTTTGATTTAAGCCACCTAAAGTTCCAATAATAGTATTTATTGAAGCAATAAATATAATAAAATTATTATTAATATAATAAGATATTAAAATTATAGGGGAAATTTTTTGTCAAGATATTAGAATAAAACAATTAAGTCAGGATAAACCTTCGATAATATTAGGAAATCAGAAATGAAAGGGGACAGATCCTATTTTTATTATTATTGAGGAATTAATTATAATAGAGAAAATTATATTTATTTCAAAATTTTTTAATAAAATTATTTTTAGAATAATGGAAAATAAAAAATTAATTGATGCAATAGATTGAACAAGAAAATATTTTAAAGCTGCTTCTGAGGTTAGGAGATTTTTGGAATTAGAAATTAGGGGAATGAATCTTAATAGATTAATTTCTAGGCCAATTCAACATCCTAACCAAGAGTTAGAGGAAATTGAAATTAAAGTTCTAAAAAAAAGAAAATAATAGAAGAATATTTTATTAGAATTTATAAAAAAAAAAATATAAAATATAATTAAAATAAATGAATTTAAAATTCAATAAATGAGAATAAATATATTTTAGTGTAAGAAGCACATTAATTTTTGATATTATTAGATATAGTTTAATTCTATAAAATATAATAAAGGTAAAAATTTACTTGATTTACTCTATCAGAGTAATCCTTTAATCAGGCACTTTATTTAAAAAAAAGAATTATCTTTATATTTGGGGTATGAACCCAAAAGCTTAATTTAGCTTATTTTTAA